AATAAGTGCTATAGAATGTTAATAACTGCCTAAAGCCCCCATGATAGTATAATAGGATATACCATATATCAAAACCAATATATATGGAATGTATATATAATATATATATATATAATAAAACCCCCATAAGTGCTTATATAATATATAAGTGCTTATATATTATATATATATACATACTACGTATGCATATAACTATAATATTATAAATGCTTATATAATAATGGCTTGGCCGGAAGGGGAGGTGGGGGGGGGGGGGATGCCCAAAATAGATTACCTTTAAATTTTTATTTTTAAAGGTATCCTATTATAAATGTTTATATATTATATATATATACAGAAAGATGTACAAAAACAAATATAAGTATAAATAAACTAATATATAACTTTTGAATTATTACTAAATTAATTAAACTGTTAATAACTGCCTAAAGCCCCCATGATAGTATAATAGGATATACCATATATCAAAACCAATATATATGGAATGTATATATAATATATATATATATATAATAAAACCCCCATAAGTGCTTATATAATATATAAGTGCTTATATATTATATATATATACATACTACGTATGTATATAACTATAATATTATAAATGCTTATATAATAATGGCTTGGCCGGAAGGGGAGGTGGGGGGGGGGATGCCCAAAATAGATTACCTTTAAATTTTTATTTTTAAAGGTATCCTATTATAAATGTTTATATATTATATATATATACAGAAAGATGTACAAAAATAAAAACAAATATAAAGTTAACTAGTTATTAATATAAGATTGGTGGGGGGGGAACCAAAATAGATTACCTTTAAATTTTTATTTTTAAAGGTATCCTATTATAAATGTTTATATATTATATATATATACAGAAAGATGTACAAAAACAAAAACAAATATAAAGTTAACTAGTTATTAATATAAAAAAAAGGTGGGGGGGTTATCTAAATTATTACGCCTCAACAAAAACAAAAAAAAATTAAACTAATATTAATAAAGTGACTAATATAGTATAAGTTTAAATTTGTTTGGTTTTTTTTACGGCACACATAATAACTTAGTAACAAAACCGGAATTAAACCACCTATAAAAAGATATAAAATAAATAAATATAAAAGAGAAACCCTAAAAAACCTGTTTATTAATATCAAAACTTCTCTAATAAACTGTATTCTAGGTGGAAAAGACGCTAATGTGATTAGAGAAGTTACCGCTACTAAGCGAATTACCAAACTATTTCTATTACTCCTACTTAGAATAATTCATTTACGAGAACCACTTATTCTAAATAAACAAAGAAATAAATAAAATAATAAACCAGCAGATATCCCGTGACCCAGACAATAAAATGAACTTATTTGGTTTTGAGCTCAAGGATTAGAAAATAAACCAACTAGACCCACAAGTATGTGACTCAAACTTAAAAAGGCCAATCAACGCTTCCTATCTAATTCTAAAAAAGAATTAAAAAAAAAAAATAAACTAAATAAAAAAACAAGTATTGTGTATATTCCTATGTCTTCAAGCAGGTTTATATTAAAGCGATAGAGACCTATTAAACCCAACTTCATAATATAACCACTTAACATAATAGAAACATATCTTTTAGCTTCGGCATGAACCACAGGTAGCCAAGAATGAAATGGTGGAAGAGGAATCTTCGTTATGAATAAAATAAATAATACTACATTTATAAAGTAACTTGGGGGACTTACTAGGTTGTTAAACCTACTTACTTCAAAACCCAAATATAATAAGCAAAATAACATAGGTAGACTTGTTAACATAATGTATCCCAAAAGATATCAAATTGCCAAAAAACGCTCAGAGTAAGGAGAATCTACAAACATTAAAAATAACAAAGGTAGTATAGATAGTTCATAGAAAACCCAAAACAAAATTATTTTTTTGACTTTAAAACAAATTATTCTTGATATCATTCTTATAAAAAGCATAAACAAGGTTATAACCCTTGTTTTTTTGTATAAAACTTTAAAAAAGATAATAAAAAAGATAACGGGTATTAATCTTAAAAGTATACTAAATGTAATAATCAAAAGTAAAGAGCATAATTTTACTATATAAACATAGAAGACTGATTTCATACCCGAGTTAACACCACTAGAGCTAACACAACCTCTATTGTAGCAACTACAACAAAAACTAAAAACCTGATATTACTAGAATAATTATCTACATAGCACCTAAATATTAATATTAATACATTTATTTTTTCTAATACAACCAAAATACTAAAAAACTGAAAAGTTGATAGAAAAAACCCCAAAAGCCTAATAATTAAACCACATATAAAAAATGAAAAAATACTTAATTATTAAAAGATCAACCTAACTTATAAATAAATAAACCTAAAACCCTAAGCATGCTACTTATTTGACTAATTAAAACATAGGGTGGCTCTGGGTGACAAGCACCTAAATATCTTAATAAAATAATATTAGTTGAAATAAACCAAAATAAAAATTGCCGTACCATAAAATAAGAACAAGAAAATTTGTTAGTTGGTATTCACAAAACAAATAAAAAGACTACAACTAAGATTAAACCACCTATCTTAGAACTTATTGAGCGTAACATAGCATAGTATACCAAAAAATATCACTCTGGCTTTATAGAAGCAGGAGTTACTAGTGGATCTGCTTGTAAGTATGCCTCTGCATCTAACACTAAATCAGGATTATAAAATATAAAAAATACACACAAACCATATAAAAGCATTAAACAATAAAAATCCTTGTTGGTATAGTAACTATGAAAATGAACTGAATCTGTGTAACCAGAAGGTGCAAATAAAGTGTTGTTTGAACCAACCCTATGAAGATAAAATAAGTGTAACATACTTAAACCCACAATCAAAAAAGCTACAACAACATGAGCAGCAAAAACTCGCATTAAAGTAGTGTTTGTCACAGAAAAACCACCTACAATAAAATTATAAAGCTTACCCCCAACAAGTGGTACACTTTGTACCACAGAAGTTAAAACTGTTGCTGCTCAATAAGACATCTGATGTCATGGTAATATATAACCTAAAAAAGCTTCTACCATCATTAACAAATAAAGAATAAAACCTATGTTCCAAACTGGAACCTTTGTATAACTAGAATAATACAAGGCACGACCCATATGGATAATAAAAATTATAAATATAAAGCTTACACCCCATATGTGAACATACCGAACAAATCAACTAAATAAACTATCTCTTGTTAGTTCCATAATACAAGAAAATCTTAGTTTAACATCAGCAACATATAATAAAGAAAGAATTATACCACTAACAATCTGTAAACCAAGAAAACCAGAAATCATAAAACCACTACATCAATAGTAATTAAGAGAAGCTTTAGTTGGTAAATCAATAATTTTTTTACGTACTAACTTAAGCATAATCACATTACAAAAATGTATTTTCAACACCACAAGTTAATGGTTTTTTTAACCTAAATATGAATTAGCATATATAAACCACTAGATAAACTAATAATCATATATAATCAACAAAGTGTCAATATCATATAATAGTTGTCCTATAATAAATACCAAGAGTATTCACACCCATACTCAAACAACCCCTCAATAATATTAAACCTATAACAACATGCCTAAAATGCAAACCTACTGTACAAAAACAACTAGCATGATAACTCCTTTTTAGAATATCCTCGCTACACTCATAAAACTCAAAACCCTGCAAAAATACAAAACCCACACCTAATAATATGGATACTAGTAATTTTAAGCTAGACTTCTTTTTTAAACACAATTCATGATGATAAGCCGTTACACTAATAGAAGATCTTAGTAAGAGAAAACACCCAAATAAAGGAATATCTGAAGCATGTGACAAATGTAGGAATTCTGATTCATAAAATCACAAACAACTGGTTAACAAAGAAACGAAAACTATAAACTCACTTAAAATAAATAACCAATAGCCATCAACAAAATGAATTTTAATAAAAGTAGTTTCTAACCATAAATATAAAGTCGAAAAAGAAAAAACAATAAAAAAAAGGAGAATACCTCAAAGTTGTCAAAAAATTGCACTAATTAAAAATAAACCCAAACAAAATGCTTTATAAACAGGTAATCAAGTCATTTACAATAACTATTCAATTATAGACCTTTAATTTGGAAAATTAATATACTAGATTATAATATTATTGTTAATTACAAAACCCACACCAATTTAATAATACAATTTTTTTTTATATTTATAAATTATGCGAGATTAAAATTTTAATTTTACTATATAAATTAAAAAATTTATACATCAATTTTATAAAATTATTTTAAATTTAAGGTCAAATTTTTTGATCCCTCAAAAAAAATCACTTTTTTTAAAATTTTTCAAACAAAAAAATTGATTTTAGTAGTAAACAAACTTCTTTGGATAAAAAATTTATACGACTGCTTTAACTAAGAAAATTTATATGCAAGGAGACCCCCTTGCAAAAAAAAAAGTTATAACAATTTACAACAGAACAAGCTAACAAAAAAAAAACAAAAAAAAACCATAATTTGCAAGATTTTTGCAAAATTTACATTAAAAATTTTTGTTTTTTTTTTTAGCTTTTGTAAATATCGCTCAAATCGAAATCTACCCAAAATTAAAAAAAAAATAGACAAAACATTAAAAATCATATTATTTATTAAAATTAAAAAATCTTGTCCCAAAAACCCTTTTACTAATTTATAATTCATATTACTGTAAAAAAAAGATCCTATATAAAGACCTAAACCCTGTACCACCAAAATAATTAAAGATTTAATAAAAGTTAAATAACTTATTTCTTCCAAATTACCCACTAATAAAAATTTAGTAACACAAGATAGCAACAATATGGTGGACATAAATTTATAAGTACTTTGAATACCCGATTTTTGACCATAATTTAATTTACAAATTATTAAAAATAAACGAAAAGAATAAACATAAGTCAAAAAAACACAAAAAAATACTATAATTCATAAAACCAAATTTCTGTTCAAACCAATACCACCCAATAATAAATGCTTTGTGAAAAAAACCCCCAAATAAGGTAAACCCGAAATAAAAAATACTAAAACACCAGGTAAAAAGGAAGAAACAATATTTTGATTTACAGAAGAATATAAACCCCTATTAATTTGATTTCCTCCAGAAGATTGTAAAAGATCTCCCACACTACAAAAAAGCATACACTTAGCTATACCATGGCTTAATAGCTGTATTAAACACAAGTCCGTAGAACCCAAACAAAAATAAACAACACACCAACTAATATTTTTACAAGTTGATAAAGCTACAAGCTTCTTAGTGTCTAAAAGAATTAAAGCTCTAATTGATCTTAATATAATTGTAATTAAAGCACAAAAAAATAAAATTTTTATAGTAGTTATAGAAAACCCATATCTATATCGCATTAAAAATCATATACCAGCAGCAACCAGAGTTGAAGAGTGTACTAAACAACTTACAGGAGTTGGTGCACGCATAGCCTCTAATAACCAACTACTAAATGGTAAAATTGCACTCTTTGTAATCAATACTAGTAAAGCACTAATAATAAAGATATATTTAAAAGGATAAAAAAAATAGGATAAACCCAATAATATAAACAAACCCACATCACCAAATCGAGAACTAACCAATGTTATATTTGCAGCACGAGAAGTATCATAATTCCTATAATACAATATAAGTAAAAATCTAACAAAACCCAAATATTCTCAAGAAATTAAAGTATTAATCATTTTTTTTGTACAAACCAAATAACACATAATTAACAAAAAAAAAACTATTAAATAATTCAAGTAATTTCTCAATCAACTATAATAATGTAAACTAAAATAAATAGAAATTATTCCACACACCAATAACATTATTAAACAAGTATTTCTAATTATATCTAAACAATATGATAATTCTAAACCACAATGAGCAGTAGTATTAAAAAAAATGCTTAAACCGTATTTAATTGTAAAAAAAAAAAAGAGCACTAAAAAAAATATAAATAGCATTTAACCCAGCCGAGCCTGTAGACTCCTATTTATAGCCGAAATATAAACCTAATTATAGTTGACTGGGGAGATAATATGAGAGGGGTAAATTCCCTATATTTGATGCTTAAAACCAACTCATAATATTCTGACACTCATATAATAAAGCTTGCTTTATAAAGCAATCCAACTAATTTCAAGTTAGTCGTGAAAATTTCCTACTTTACATCAAAGGAGGAGAAACACTCCTATATTTTGTATCTAAAACAAACCCATTAACTCTGACACCTTTGATTTCTAACTAATTTAAAATTATTCAAAGATTTACAGTCTTGTGTATTATATGTATACTAAGTTAGCTTATCTATCGAAAGAATATTAACTTTTTACTTCTTACAAAGGAAATTAGTATAAACCCGATTATTAAAAAACAACAAATAAATATGTACCTCAAACCCTCAGAAATACTACAAAAATAAAAAGAAAAATCATTTATGCTAATATATCTGTTTTTAGTAATTTGGGTACAAAATTCTTGACAAAACCAAAAAAGATAAAAAAAAAAAATTCCAATAAAATTATGTGATGTGCTAATTTTGGGTACATGAATTCTTAAAAACAAAAATAATATGTATACACCACCTACATATATTAGGTATAAAATTAAAGCATATCAAATTTTTGTTGTTAATAAAAAGATTAAAAGTCTTGCACACAAAGAAGCCATAATGAGTAATAAACAATAACCAACTGATTTACTTATGAATACAAATAAAAACAGAATAAACATGTATAAACCCAACAATATAATCATTATTAATTGGGCCATAAGCCCACCAAAAACACGAAAAGTTTTTATACTTTATATACTAAACTAATTTTTACTTGATAACCTCAACTACAATGGGCATATAAGAATGACCCGCTCCGCATAATTCACTACAATAACCAACAAAAACCCCCAAATAATCTGGTATTAGTTTAACCTGTTTAATTCGACCTGGTATAGCATCTGACTTAATACCAAGATCGGGTAAAGAAAAGGAATGAATAACATCAGCTGATGTTATTAGGAGACGATAAGAAATCTTGTGGTTTAAAACTAGAGGCTTATCCACTTTTTTAACCAACTGAGTCATATAGGAATCATAATTAAACTCATCAAATTCATAGCACCAGTATCACTGCCGACCAATAATCTTTATTCTCTTGTTGACAATAAGCTCAAAATCCTTTAACACATAGCTTACTTTATAAAAGCAAAGCATCAAAACCAATAAACTGGGTAAAAGAGTTCAAAAAAATTCTAAAAGAGAGCTTTCTGAGGGAACCTCTAACAAAAGAGTACCTGAAAATTTCATAACCCAAACTAGATAAAAAGCAACCATAAAGGTAATAAAAATACATAAGCCTATGGCATATTTAACCACATCAAAATATAAGGAATTAAGTTTCATTTTAAAATTTAATAATTTACTAACCCCAAATTCCTTTAGGGTTACCATGTTACGACTTATCTCAGCTTACGCCGAGATTGACGGGCGGTATGTACCCTAATTAAACTTATTTCAATTAAACAATTTAATTTAATTTACTTACTAGTCCTTAATTTATTTTTTACATAAATAGTTTTTTACTGTATGGAATGCAAACCCTAATATCAGTAGCACATTGACCTAGCTTAAACAAATAGTATTCACTAATAGTTAATTTTTATTATTAGTTTATAACCGGACGTACACCAACTAAATAAATAGGGTTATTTTATAAGCGGATCATCTTTTAAAACACACCATCCCCAGAAAAGATTAATTAGCTGCCAAATTATTTTAGTTTTTACTAAAAATATATTATAATATATAATAAAAGAGTATCTAATTCTTGTTTCTATTTTATATTAATAAAAAATTTAATTAATAATATTATACTTTTTTTAAAAGATTTAACCCTTCAAAACATAAATAAAATTAAAATAAAAATTTATTCAAAAAGCTGTAGCAACAGAATAACCGCGGATGCTGGCACTGTGTCTTATCCACTACTAAGTTTTAAAATTTTAACATAGTTTCCTATTAAATAAAATACTCATCACTAGTAATAACTATTATATATTTAAATAATTATATCAAAAATATTAAACTATGTGATTTTTTAAAACATGCTTCTTATAGCCATAATTAAACTAAAAGATAAAAAGGTAATAAACCTTAACATTATTTTTGCAAAATAAAGAAGAAAATCTTTATTTATCTTTAACCTAAAACTTCTTAAATCCTTTCGTACTAAAAGAAATCAAATATAGATAAGAACCAACCTGGCTTACGCCGGTCTTAACTCAACTCATTAGAGGTTTAAGGGCCGAACAGACCCACCAATTTTAGCTTCTGCGCCAAGTGGTAAACTCTAAGTCAACATCGAGGTGGCAATTAAAAAGTTTAATAAGAGCTTTAACTTTTTCTAACCCAGTTATCCCTGAAGTAACTTCAATCATTAAACCCAAAACAGGGGTTCCCAATTTAAATAATATATTTAATCTTGTCCCAAGCAAATTTAAATTATTAAGATTTCAGGGTCTTTCCGTCTAATAAGATTATATCAGATTCTGTGCTGATAAACTAATTTCTGTTTAATTAATTATTAAATAGTAATTCTGGTCCAACCATTCAAACAATCCTCCATTTAAAAGGCAATCAATTATGCTACCTTAGCACAGTCAAAATACTGCGGCTATTTACATCGCACTGAGCAGGTTATACTATAAATAAATCTTTATAGAAATGTTTTTAATAAACATACCGAATTATTTTGAGAAAATTATTAACTATTTTTATACTTATTTTAACATAATTTATTTTATATAGTTAATTAAATGAGACCACTAACAGAAAATTTTAAAAATTTAAATACTAAGTTATAACACTTATTTAAGTGAGGTTACCTTTCTACCCTACAAATGTATTTATTATTTTATTTACAAATAGAAAAAACTTATTAACAGGTTTTTCCTAATTTAAGTTTCAAGTCTCAAACTGGTTATAATGTTAACCGATTAATTTATCACTTCTTAAAGTATTAAATTCTAGAGCTACCCGCTATAGTAAAAAACTTTAATATCTTAACATTTCAAGTTTATAAATATTTAAATTTACTCGGTAAATCATGATGCAAAAGGTAAACTTAAAATTTTAATTTTAGTTTTATCTATAAAAGTAAATAAACCACAGTTAACTTTGTATTACAAAAACAAGATTTTTTTTAAACTATATTTACTTAAACTTTTCTAAACCATCAATATGTGCTTCCTGAATAAGTTATATGATATGATAAAGGAGCAGACATAACATTTAAATGAGTAGAACCTGATCCTCATTGGCCAACCATAACATTCTTGCTTGTAGCAGACTCTCATAGAATAAAAATTAAAAAAAATGCACTAATAGCTGAAATTATTCTACCATAAGTACAAATCTTGCTAATCCAAGTAAAAGTTGAGTCAAACACACAAACCCGACGAGGTAATCCGCAAAATCCAAAATAATGCATTGGAAAAAAACACATATTTACACCAATCATCCTAACTACACAATGAGCTTGAAGTAAAATCTTATTAAGACTATAACCAGTAATTATAGGCCACCACCAAATTATTGAAATAACAACACTTGTGTAGGAACCTAAAGAAAAAACATAATGAAAGTGGGCAACCACAAATCATGTATCATGAAGCAAACTATCTAAAACAGAAGCAGATAAAACTATACCAGTAACTCCTCCAGTAGTAAATAAAATTATAAAAGCTAATATTCATCACATCACCGGATCTTTTCGAGATACTCTTCTACCAATTAACATATATAATCAAGAAAAAACCTTTATACCAGTTGGAACACCAATTATCATTGTTACAGAACTAAAAAAAACAGTAGTCTTTACATCCATCCCTATTGTAAACATGTGATGTGCTCAAACAACACAACCTAAACAAACAATAGCAAACATAGCAAAAACCAATCCTAAGTATCCAAAGGGCTCTGGGTTTTTGCTAAAACTCATACAAATGTGTCTTACAACCCCAAAACCAGGTAGTATTAAAACATACACTTCAGGGTGACCAAAAAATCAAAACATATGTTGAAATAAAACAGGATCTCCTCCGCCCGTAGGATCAAAAAACGATGAACTAAATTTACGATCAAATAACAGCATAGTGATACCAGCAGCTAATACAGGTAAAGATAATAATAATAAAATAGAAGTAAATAAATAAGACCATATAACTACAGATATATACTCATGATTAATATTAAAATATATAGCAGAATTAATAGTACAAATAAAATTAATTGAACTAAGTATACTAGAAATACCGGCTAAGTGGAGAGAAAACATTAAATAATCTGTACCTCCACCAGAACTAAAAAGACCACCTGATAAAGGAGGATAAAAAGTCCAACCAACACCCCTACCCTTAAACAACCTCGTTATTAAACAAACCGAAGATGGTAAAAGCAACCAAGCCCTTAAAGCTTTTAAACGGGGTAGTTTTAAGTCAGGTAATTTTAATAATAATGGTATTAAAAAATTACCAAAACCCCCAATTAAAACAGGCATTAAAAAAAAAAAAATCATTATAATACCATGTCTGGTAATAATTTGATTATAAATCTCTGTGGGTATAATTTTACTATAAGCATCTCCCATATTTATACGAATTAATATGCTCAAACCTAGACCTAAAAACCCAGACCAAACACCAATTAAAGAATATACCATTCCAATCCGCTTATGATCAATAGTAAAAAATCATGTAAAAAGCTTTCTTATATTTAGCATCAACCAATGGTGTATACCACTGGATGTTTTGAAAACATCTAGTCTAACTTAACTTAATTGATTAGAGAATTGAGCATTAAAGCTCTTTGTGTTATTAGCAGTAACACTTTAGAAAATTCTCTTATATTACTTTTGTCAGTTAACAAAACCCTTTAATACCTCTGTTATATAACCAGCACACACTAAAACAATAAAACAAACATAAAAAAAAAAAGACTTATAAAGTTTTATGTGGGTAGGCATATTTAGTAGTAGTGATATTTCTAAATCAAATACTACAAAAAAAATCAATAAAATAAAAAATCTAACACTAAATTTATTTATACTAACAGAATGACCTATAAACCCACACTCAAATGATCTGCTTCACGCCTTTCGGTTTAAATACTTCTTTTTAAAATTAAAATAATAGTGTTTGTAAAATAAAACTAAACCTATGATTAAAGTTCTCGCACTTACTAAATTAATAAAACCAAACATATATAATTATAGTCAACAGACTTTTTTAGAGTAAGAATCTAACACTTTATATAAGTTATATAATTATACCGACGAAAGAAAGTCTTTAAATATTACTATATCAAAGTAACCTGCTTTTGCAGCCCTATCGGCCAATTAACTCCAAAGGAGATCCTAAATCCCCAAAACTTAAATTTTTTTTAAACTATTAATTGACTAAACGCCCATAGTCCTAAAACTTTTCAAAGTTAACAGCCTTGTGATTTCTTATGTATAATCTATATAAGCCTATAGTATTGATAACAAAAATAAAACTAAAAAAAGAAGTTTATACTTTCACATAAAATTAATAAAAAAATCATATCGAATCCGGGGTAAAGTACCGCGTATTCATATAAAAAAGATTATATTAAAAAATGTAATAAAATAAACTCAAAATAATCTAAAAAAAATTAAAGCACTAAATCAACTAATTATATAAATTATGAGATATTCACATGCAAATAAACAAGTAAAATAAACTTTACAATACTCCGTTTTAAACCCACTTACCAGATCTCTTTCTGATTCAGCATAATCAAAGGGGGTACGATTTGTTTCACAAAGCATACTGATCAATCACAATCCGTATAAAGGGGGACAAATAAAAAATAATCTAACCCCTACAACTTTATAGCAATTTAATTTATATCTTAAAAAACATAAACCCAAAATAAGCGTCATACCCATAAGGCAAGCTTCAAAGGTCACAGAACCAAAGGAAGCACGAAGAGAACCATATAAAGCATACTTATTATAACTACCTCAACCAGCTCCTAAAATCCTATAACCCCTTAATCTAGTTATAACTAAAAAAATTAATAATCTGAGTTTACTCCTTTTATTACCTAATCAACTAGTATAAAGAGAACAATACATAAAAGAAACAAAAATTAATAAAAAAACACTATATAAAGAAATGTATCTACGTAATTGACCAGAAACAACCTTAAACTTTACTATTAGCTTAATTAGGTCTGCAAACCTTTGAAATAAACCCAATAAACCAACCTTTTTTGGCCCCTTACGAATTTGAATATAACCCAAAACCTTACGCTCACTCAAAATAAAAAAGGCCACAAATATCATAATTAAAATAAAACTGATAAAAAGTTTTATTAAGTTATTAAAATTAAGCAAAACCATAAATGAATTGCACACAAAGCACCTATAGCACGACAAGCTAGTATTCGATTTAAACTAAATTCATAACAATAGAGCCTAATGCCCATCTAGTATATGCAAAACACTTATTTTTATTAAACTATACCGTTTATTTATAAGTATGATACTATATTTTATGTGTAAAACAAATGCTTTAGTTTAAGCTATATAAATATTATATACTAATATAAATAGATTTACTATAAAGGTAACCCCAATACTTAAACATGTAATATTGCTCCGATATACCATAAAAAAAAAATAATATAATAAAAATTAAAGTTCTTTTTAAATCAAGTACTACAAACACAGATAAAATCTTATAAAAAAAGGATAAAAATAAAGGAATAGAAAAAAAAAGTAAGACTATTTTAACTGTGTTCTTTGTATTATTACTACTTATAATACTAAATAGAGTTATACACAGACTACCCCAAAACAAATAATAAGCTAAAAGTAGATAAACTGCTAAACATTTAACCAAAAATCCATATAATACCACAGTACCTGAAGCAACTCTCATATTAACCCATATTAAGGATAAATTAGATTTACCAAATCAATAGTATAAGCTACAAAAAAACAGTGTAAGGCAACAAAGCAAATCGATTAAAACCCCATGCTGTGTTTCTTTAAACAAGAAAGATAAAATAGGAGATCTTACCTTACCCACACATGTTATAAGTCATATTACTAGTCAAGAAGATTTACTGGCTATAATATATATTCAAAAACCAAATGGAAATAAACAAAACTTTAAAAAAAAAGCTACTAACCTTATTAATAAACCCCCTCTTTTAGTAAACAAAAAACCCGAAAACATGAAACCCCTTGATATCCCAGATATAAATAAATAATAGAGTAAACCCCTATAGTAATTACCAAATAAAAAAACTGTAAAAAAACAAGGAACTACACTTAATATAGAAAGCTCTAAAACTAGCCACAATTTAATAAGATTTTTACTAAATAAAACCAAAATACTAAAAAAAATACTTAAACCACAAGAACAAATTTTAATTAGTTTCATTTTAATGATCTATAGAAAATCCTAATATTTTAACCACAATAAACCAATGAACCGTAGCCACAAATACTTCATACAAAAATAAAGCTACTAAAAAAAAAATTAAAGGCTTAAATCTTATACACATGGCTCCAATGCTGGCACCACCAAGAGTACCGATGGTTATATTCAAAAAAGGCCGAATTATTAATACTAAAGGCCGAACAATATAACTAATGCTTTCGGCCAAACACACAAAAGGAGCTATAAATAAAGGAGTGCCAGGTGGTAACAAAGAAGAAAAAAAAATTTTTAAACCTCCTCTAATCCGAGCAAAAAAAATTCTCAAGAACAAAGGAGCTACAAAAGTGATAACTAACCCTAAAAACCCAATAACACCATATAAGTAAGGCATACGCAATAATAAAAAAAATAATGCTATAAATAAGCAAATGTTCTTATAGCTTAATGATAAGCTACTAACAACATTTGTAAATTTAAGAAGTAAAAAATTTACCAAGTTTTTTGAAAACATTAGAAGAAATATAAATTATATACATGCTGGACATGAACCAGCCAGTCTAGATTAACTTATTCCACTCCTACTAAAAAGTACCCTTAATGCTTCAAATTAATGCTCTAAAGTTTAAGCTAAAGAAAATATAATAGAAACTACTCTCCTTTGCAACCAAAATACAATATGCTTAAAACACCTTATTATA